AATTATCAATCAGATAAAAAGTTATTCTATATATCAATTCTTACATCTCCTACAACCGGTGGAGTAACAGCCAGTTTTGCTATGTTGGGAGATATCATTATTGCTGAACCTAACGCCTACATTGCATTTGCGGGTAAAAGAGTAATTGAACAAACATTGAATAAGATAGTACCTGATGGTTCACAAGCGTCTGAGTATTTATTCCATAAAGGTTTATTCGACCCAATAGTACCACGTAATCTTTTAAAAGGTCTTCTGGGCGAGTTATTTCAACTCCACGGTTTCCTTCCCTTGAATCCAAATTAAAAAAATGAAAGTATAGCACTAGATTCAGTTATTTAGTGAACAAGTATTTAATTCATCGTAATCAAAAAAAATAAGAAGAATTTTTCTTTGGTGACATAAGTTCTAGTTCTCAATTTTTCTTTGGTGATATAAGTTCTCCTTGTAGTAAGAGACAGAGGTTTCGGATAATTATTTGATTTTGTTTTTTTTATTTATTTTTTTTTATATATTTATTGTTTTCTATTTATTTATATATTTTATATATATTTTATATATTTATTTAGATATTTTATATATATTTTATATATTTATATATATATATATTTAGATATATATATTATTAGATATATATATTATTTATTAGATATTTATTAGATATATATTAGATATATATATCATATATATTTAGATATATATATATTATATTATTAGATATATATATTATTTATTAGATATATATTTTATATTTATTATAGTATTAAGTATTATTTTATTTTTGAATATATGATATATTAATATATATAATTATATTAATATATCATTTATGAATTTATATATAATTTAATATAATTTAATATATTATTTATATATTAATATATATGTTAATATATGTTAATATTTTAAATATTTCATATTTCATTTTATATATTTTATATATTTCATATTTCATTTTATTTTCATTTTAAATTTAATAAATTCATTTTAAATTTAATAAATTCAATTTTAATAAGAATTTGAAATTTGAATAATAATATATAATTGAATTTGAATTTAGAATTCTCATTTTTTTAGAATATTTTATTTTTAGAATATAGAATATTTTAGAATATAAAATATATAGTTTCTATCTAATCATATAGAATAATAGCTTAATATTACTTATAATAGATATATCATAAGAGGATATCTTTTTAATAGATAGAAATAGTAAATCGAGGCACCTATTCTATGACAGATCTCAACTTACCCTCTATTTTTGTGCCTTTAGTGGGCCTAGTATTTCCGGCAATTGCAATGGTTTCTTTATTTCTTCATGTCCAAAAAAATAAGATTGTCTAGACCCAATGGGACCGAATCTTATCAATTGATTTCAACACTGGATGATAATACAGATATTTATTTGGTGTAATATGGTATGATATGTGGCTCTTTCCGAACACACAAATGAAAGAACTGTTATGCGGATACATGATATCCGCATAAATACATGTATATGTAGCTGGTTCAAATTGGATTAGCGAATATTTAAAATAGAAAGTCAATGTATCTAACCAATTACTCCTAATGTTTCACATCAGAATAGTGCTAGTTGATGAAAGTTACTTTGATGAAAGTTACTTCGGGGTCAAGAAAGGTAAAGTCAAATTTGGGTTATTCGCTCAATTCCAATCAAATGCAACTGGATCTAATATAGTATGAATTGGCGATCAGAACATATATGGATAGAACTTATAACGGGGTCTCGAAAAACGAGTAATTTTTGCTGGGCGTGTATCCTTTTTTTAGATTCACTAGGATTCTTAGTGGTTGGAACTTCCAGTTATCTTGGTAGGAATTTGCTATCTGTATTTCCATCTCAGCAAATCATTTTTTTTCCGCAAGGGATTGTGATGTCTTTCTATGGGATCGCGGGTCTATTCATTAGTTCCTATTTGTGGTCCACAATTTCGTGGAATGTAGGTAGCGGTTATAACCGATTCGATAGAAAAGAAGGAATAGTGTGTATTTTTCGTTGGGGATTTCCTGGAATAAATCGTCGCATCTTCCTTCGCTTCCTTATGAGAGATATCCAATCAATCAGAATGGAAGTTAAAGAGGGTCTTTATCTTCGTCGTGTCCTTTATATGGAAATCAGAGGCCAAGGAGCCATTCCCTTGACTCGTACTGATGAGAATTTTACTCCACGAGAAATTGAACAAAAAGCTGCTGAATTAGCCTATTTCTTGCGCGTACCAATTGAAGTATTTTAAAACGAACTGAAGTGAAGAATAAATTCAATTGAAAAATCAATATTTTCTCAAGATGGGGGAAGGAACTTGCTCTTGCTAATTCCCCTTTTAATACAACTGAAGTTTCCTCATTCTTTTATACTAGAAAAAAACTCTAATCTAACTATAACTAACTAATCTAATAAGTTAAGTATAGATATCAATTAATCAAACCTATCCGAACATGTATTTCATAATACAGAATTTTTCTTTTTAGACCCAAGATTTTGAATTGATACCCCTTTCTGATTAGACGGTGAAACATTTCGAAAGAATTAATTGATCCAGGGGAGTTTTTTCGTCTCGAAACTCGACTCGTTACTTCAAGTGGGTTTTCAAGTATTCATCGAAAGGAACAAATGAAAATGAAATTGGTTCGAGTTTTCCCAATTGAGATATCTGGAATAATATTTATTTCTTTTTTCTCATTTTTATCCGATTTTTATCCGAAAAGGACTCTTATTCTATTTCTATATTCCTTCTAAATAAAAAATGAAATTATTACACAAAAATAGGAAAGGAATAGATCCAGAGGTCAATACCTTGTTAGACAATTCGTGCTTCAGAGAAATATCAGATGGAGTCGACGAATGAAGAATGAAGCAGGTTCATTAACAATTCAATTCACAGAAAAAAATGAAAAAAAAAAGAAAGCATTGGCCTCCCTCCCATATCTCGCATCCATAGTATTTTTGCCCTGGTGGGTGTCTTTCTCATTTAATAAATGTCTGGAACCTTGGGTTACTAATTGGTGGAATACCAGGCAATCCCAAACTTTTTTGAATCATATTCAAGAGAAAAACGTTCTAGAAAGATTCATAGAATTAGAAGAACTATTCCTGTTGGACGAAATGATAAAGGAGGATCCGGAAACACATATACAAAAACTTCATATAGGAATACACAAGGAAACGATACAATTGGTCAAAGTACACAATGAATATGATCTCCATATCATTTTACATTTCTCGACAAATATAATATGTTTAGCTATTCTAAGTGGTTATTTTCTTCTGAGTAATGAAGAACTTGTCATTCTTAATTCTTGGGTTCAGGAATTCCTCTATAACTTAAGTGACACAATAAAAGCTTTTTCCCTTCTTTTAGTTACTGATTTATGGATCGGATTTCACTCGACTCATGGTTGGGAACTAATGATCGGGTCAGTCTACAACGATTTTGGATTGGATCATAACGATCAAATTATATCTGGTCTTGTTTCCACTTTTCCAGTTATTCTAGATACAATTGTGAAATATTGGATCTTCCATTATTTAAATCGTGTATCTCCTTCGCTTGTAGTAATTTATCATTCAATGAATGAATAAAGAACTCATTTGATCTCATTATATTAATAAAATAAATCAGAATCTTTCTTCGTGTATAAAGAAAGCGTTTCAAGTTTGACTTAATTCTTTATACTTCTATTCGCTCAAGGTATTCGTCCTATATTCCAGTACAATTATTCCAGTACAATGACAGACTCGTGTATAGGGAACTATACTAGCTACCTATCTAATTTATTGTAGAAATTCCGGGATCAATGATTGGACATGCAAAATCAAAATACTTTTTCTTGGGTAAAGGAAGAGATGACTCGAGCCATTTCTGTATCGATCATGATATATGTAATAACTCGGGCATCTATTTCAAATGCATATCCCATTTTTGCGCAGCAGGGTTATGAAAACCCGCGAGAAGCAACGGGACGAATTGTATGTGCCAATTGCCATTTAGCTAATAAACCCGTGGATATTGAAGTTCCGCAAGCTGTGCTTCCTGATACTGTATTTGAAGCAGTTGTTCGAATCCCTTATGATAAGCAACTGAAACAAGTTCTTGCTAATGGTAAAAAAGGGGCTTTGAATGTAGGGGCTGTTCTCATTTTACCCGACGGATTCGAATTAGCCCCCCCTGATCGTATTTCTCCCGAGTTGAAAGAAAAGGTAGGAAATCTGTCTTTTCAGAGTTATCGTCCCAATAAAAGAAATATTATTGTGATAGGTCCTGTTCCCGGTCAGAAATATAGTGAAATCGTCTTCCCCATTCTTTCCCCCGACCCTGCTACGAAGAAAGACGTTCACTTCTTAAAATATCCCATATATGTAGGTGGGAACAGAGGAAGGGGTCAGATTTATCCTGATGGTAGCAAAAGTAACAATACAGTCTATAATGCTACATCAGCAGGTATAATAAGCAGAATAGTACGTAAAGAAAAAGGGGGATATGAAATAACCATAGTTGATGCATCGGATGGACATCAAGTGGTTAATATTATACCTCCAGGACCAGAACTTCTTGTTTCAGAGGGTGAATCCATCAAGCTTGATCAACCATTAACAAGCAATCCCAATGTGGGAGGCTTTGGTCAGGGAGATGCGGAAATAGTGCTTCAAGACCCATTACGGGTCCAAGGTCTTTTGTTCTTCTTGGCATCTGTTATTTTGGCACAAATTTTTTTGGTTCTTAAAAAGAAACAGTTTGAAAAGGTTCAATTGTACGAAATGAATTTCTAGGTGCGGAGATTCCTTAACATCAAGTTGGTAAAAAGTGCTAAATTTTTGTTGATCCATACAATTATGTATGGATCTGTAAACCCCTTTTGTTGCTTTGTTTATATTTTTTCTTTTTCGTTTTGCGGGATGCCTGAAATTCATTACTTGAATCCTATTCTTAGTAATAGACAATAGGTATACAAAACAAAAGAAGAGAATACAAGGATGGGAA